TTCCTTTTTCCATCCTATCCCATTCACCGGTACTGATCGTTGATACTGTAAAAGTAGTTTTCTTGCTTTTGTGCCAGCTCATGATCTAAACGAGTCGCACATACACCCTAGTACATGTTCCTCGACGCTGAGGGCACCCCCGAAGAGCGGGGGATTTCGTGACATTTCTGATTGGCTGTCTTGTATTTCTAATAAGTTGTTTAATAGTTGGCATGTTGAATCGTATACATAATATGATGGGTTGGTTTAGATTGATCCTAACCGAATGATGATGAATTACTTCTAGTTAATAGAATATTAAATTCGAAGATAAAATCTCAAATCACAGATTTGCGCGAAATCCATGTTATTTTCATTGAACTGCTACAAGATCAACAATTCCATAAGCTTGGGCTTCTGTTGCTGACATAAAAATATCTCTTTCCAGATCTTCGGATACAACCCATAAGGGGTTGCCCGTTCTTTGTGCATAAACCCTTGTGAGGGTTTCACGCAGTTTCAGCAGTTCTTCCGCTTCCAGGACAAATTCGCCTACTTGTGCCATATAAAAACCACTAGCAGGTTGATGCATCATTACCCTGATGATATAACAAAATAAAAGCTTCCCCTATCTCGCATGATAAAGCAAAGAGAAAAGAAAGATAAAGAATAGAAAAAAGATAGAATTGAACAACCGTACAGGCATCTTTTGTGCATACGGCTCTACAAGAAAATTGACCCCCCTCCTTTCTATTGAAGAAAGAAAAAAATATAATCTATCAGACTCAGATCAGATGGGTAAATAATCAAATTGCCATCCTTCCTTTCGGAGGAGTTAAAAAATACTATGATGGCTCCGTTGCTTTATATGTTTCTTTTTTCTTTTTTTGTCTGTGATTCAGCAATCCCAAAGTTTCTTTTTAATCCGATCAAATAAGGAAAAAATCTTTTTTTTTTTTTTCGTACTCTTTCATAACATAAATATTGTTAAGAACTCTCCGGCATGAAAACAAAAAAGTTTGTGACGCTGAACTGAACTCCCGATAGATAAGAGAAAATCGGAAATACCCCTTATCTCATACTACTCTCTCGATACAGAATCTAATGTTTTGAAAAAAAAAACAATACAAAAATTTCTCATATCGAATTCGAAGTGCCATGCTATTATTACTTAGTATTCATATGGCGAAGGCATAGTCTTCTTTTTTCTCTCAAATAAAAACCTCATTGGCGCCAAGCGTGAGGGAATGCTATACGTTTGGTAATTTCTCCTCCGACCAGGATAAAAGATGCCATTGAAGCGGCTAATCCTACGCATACTGTATGGATCTCTGGTAGCACAATTTGCATAGTATCATAAAGGGCAATCCCAGGTATTACCCAGCCCCCAGGAGAGTTTATAAACAAATGCATCTCTTTGGCATCATCCTCCATACTGAGAAATACCAGAAGACCAATAAGTTGATTCGAAAGCTCGCTAGTAATCCCTTGGCTTAAAAAAAGTAATCTTTCTCGATAAAGTCGGTTGATTAGGGTAAAATTGTATCCCTTAGGAACCGTACATGCGTCTTTTGATGCATACGGTTCAAAAAAATTGTGAATCAATGTATAGATTCCAGCCCTCTTTCTTTTTTTCTAGAAAGGTTCTTTCTTACTTCTAACGAAAGGGCTTTTCTTCGATTTTTCAATAAAGACGAGTTTTGACTCCTTTTTTATATTTTCGATTTTCCATTATAAAATTAGAAGTTATAAGAAAGGGTCATTAAACTTATCGAATTAACTTCTCATTGATGTATTCTTTCATCGAGATTTAATTCAAACCGCGATGGTATTTTCTTGTTCCTGAATGGGTCTGTTTCATCTTTTTAGGTTTATGCTCTACTCCGGGTAAAGATCCGCCCGATTTGGATTTGTACATATAGGACAAATGCTCCCATTACCATTTCTTTTTGTATTTCTTTTTTTTTTTTTTTCAATTCATTTTATACAAGTATTTATTAGAGTTGAGATAACTTTGCTTGACAATTAGGATCTCTTTACAAAGAAAAAATATGAATAGCAATCATAGATATCTTACCAATCCAATTGGGTTTTTTCTAAACGGAGCCTGGATACTTCATTTTTTTAGTCCAACCAAGCCAACCATAAATTATTCTAATTGATAATAGTAATATGAATCCCCTCAAAAATGGATCTAATTGCACTTCACGCTCCAAATTTTTGATGATTCAATTTATCTTTCTTGGGCGAAACGGGGGATATCTCGATCGGAGGAGAGAACGGGGAAATACCATGTGACCCAATATATCTGACAAGTCGCACTATATGTCAATCCACAATCCATCATCCTCTCCAGAAAATCGGAAAGGAACTTTTGGAACACCAATAGGCATTAAATGAAAGAAAGAACTAAATACTATATTTCACTTTGAGGTGGAAACGTAACAATTTTTTTTATTGTCTTTATAATATTCATATTGGTTTTTATCGTATTTATTTTATCCATAGATTCTCAAAATTC